GATTGAGAATCCGTTTCCCTTTGGACGGATCCAGTTCCCGTTCGGGAGCCAAAGCTTGACTAATAAGGACTACCCGCCTGAGTCGGCAAAAATCCTTGAATCTCCGTTTCAGTTCCGTAAAGGGGTAAATATCCGGATTCATAGCCCATTGAATACCCGGTTCCCCCAGCGGAAGGAGCGAAGCAGCTCGACCGATAGGGAGAGGAGTGAAGCAGCTTGATCGAGTTGTTTTTTCTATTGATTTAGTCCCATAAGTAATAGCAGGGATGGCGGCAGAGCTATAGTAAAAGAAGCCGCGGGAAGCAAAGGCACCAATAAATAGCTACATGGGTCGCATAGAAGCTTTAAGAGATAGGGGGCCATCCACCGAAGATGGCAGCGGGAAAGACGGGAGCACGAACGAGGTAACTTATGCTTTTTTTTTCATCGTCACTATCTGCTTTATAGTCGAATCTGGAGAATATGAACTCATCACATTCTTCTTTTTGGTATGTTGTTATGAGCAGCTCTGGTGCTCAATCTTGGGTCTTAGGTGTGGGTCGGATCATGATAAAGAAGGTTCGGTGGTTGTATAATTCCCAAGCGGAAAGTCGTCTACTTGCAAAGTCGATGGGGTTCCGCGCTTCGCAAAGTGTTTAATGATGCGTCTGTAATAGCCTACACATAGGTCCCAAAAAAGAACGCGCTACGCCCGGCCCCCTTTTCAGTAGATGAGATTAGGATGAAAGGGCTTGCTTTCATTAACATTTAGTGAAGGGCGAATGAGGGGCGAAGCAGCTCGACCGATAGGGAGAGGGGGAGGAGCGTAGCCTCTTTCAAAGAATGATGATACCCCGACTCAATACATTTTTTGAAGAGTCGTCTATGTACTGAACCAGAGCCAACCATCCCGCCGTCACTTAAATAGAATTTTTTCCTAACTTTATTAACGGGAACTGACTTGACTTGCTAGGGGTAGGGCTGAGGATCCAGCATCCCAACCAGAATTAGAAGGGCGCTCCAATTCGAAGCGTGGGCTACTAAGGAGGGCCCCTTCCCATATCGGGAAGAGTCTTCAATAGTGTTTTGGAATTTCTCGATATCATAGTCCAAATTATTCAGGTACTATAACGGATAGAGCTTTTTCTGCGGCATATTGAGAGCCATATAGTCTCCCGCCAATAAAAAAACCCCTTACATTCCCACGGAGCGGTAGGCCCAGGGTCTCTAACAGCGAATCGAATCAAAGCGTTCTCCAATAAAGACATCATGAGATGTAGCCTGGTCATATATGACCTCAGTCTCTGGTCTCGATTGTGGGTATCCCTACGAGAAAGGAAGAGATCTTCGTAAAGTGGGTTTTTATGATCCGATAAAGAATCAAACCTATTTTAATGTTCCTGCTATTCTATATTTCCTTGAAAAGGGTGCTCAACCTACAGGAACTGTTCATGATATTTTAAAGAAGGCAGGGGTTTTTACGGAACTTCACCTTAATCAATAACCGAAATTCCATTAATGAAATAAAAAAAAGAGGGTGTGGATAACTTGTATATAGCTTTGGCTAACCTTTTCTTTATTATTTCCCCCTGTTCTATTCATACTACACTTATTACCTTCAAATTCCGTCTTCGATAACGACAAAAATCTATTTTATTTTATTGATATAAATTGATCTAAGATAAATAGAAAAAAGATCAATCAAGTGACTAAATGAACTAATTGGTTCTATACTGTATACTATATACAAAAATTTTTACATTACCCGGGGTTATTTTGTTGCAATTCTATGAACAGGGATTAAGTTTTTTTAGTTATTTATATTTATTGACTAATTTTTTTATACTTCTTCCTTATCCTTAATTTCTTCTTTCGCCTACATCTTTTATGTCTATTTATGTTGATTATCTCTATAGTGCCAATCCAATCCAAGTCCGTAGTTTTTTGAATTCTTTTCTCTTATTTATTATATATTTTTCTGTTATATATTATAATAATATATTATTATTATAATATTTTCTCTTATTATATTTTTTTATCTTTATCTATTTAAAATCGTGTTATTTCCATTTATTTTTTATTCATTTAGAATTCTTTTGTTTTCTCCATTGTAGTCGTTTTTCACTATTCACATTCATATTGACAACAGTGTATCAAACAAATATAATCCGATCGTGTATAAATGAAGCTAGTTATCTCCGTTTCATGACCTTTGCTTTTCACGCACATGATGGTCGCATTGTATTTTCTGTGATACAAAAAGTGACTTTTGTGTGATATAAGAAGTTTTTTTGTTTTTATTGGAATATTTTGATTACGTCGTGTAATTTCATTTCTTTTTTTATTTTGATTCCGATTGTATCTACACAGAAAAATTTTTGAGATTTTTGGGGTTGCTAACTCAATGGTAGAGTACTCGGCTTTTAAGTGCGGCTAGCATCTTTTACACATTTCTATGAAGTAACAGATTCGTCCATACTATCGGTAGAGTTTGTAAGACCGCGACTGATCCTGAAAGGAATGAATGGAAAAAGCAGCATGTCGTATCAATGGAAAATTCTAGTAATATTTTTACTGGTCCAAACCTTGTTTGAATTCTTGATGCGGAAAAAAAAAGTCAAGTCGGGTCGAATGAATAAATGGATAGAGCCCTATGCTCCAATTATAGAGAAATCAAAAGTAACGGGCTTATGTTCTTAATTCGAATGATTACCCGATCTAATTAGACGTTAAAACTATATTAGTGCTTGATGCGGGAAGGACTTTTCTTATGAGTGAGTTATCTATTTTTTTCTAAGTCCTAACTATTAGTTACTCTACATTATGGGGTAGAGGGGAATGTGTAGAAGAAGCAGTATATTGATAAAGATTTTTTTTCCGGGTTGAAAAAATAAAGGATTTCAAACCATCTTTTTTATCCTAAAATATAAACCCATTAGATGGCAAAAGAGAGGATAGAGAGTCCGTTGATAAGTCTTACCTATTTACGAGGTATCCATTATTATTCTTTTTTTACTGTAATACCTTGTTTTGACTGTATCGCACTATGTATCATTTGATAACCCAATAAATCCATTATAGTATCCCCAGTTCAAATCAAATTGAAAATGGAGGAATATCAAGGATATTTAGAACTTGAGAAATCTCGGCAACGTGACTTCCTATACCCACTTATCTTTCGGGAGTATATTTATGCATTTTCTCATGATCATTTTTTTTCGATTTTTTCTTTTCTATAACACCGACAGCCCCCTTGTACAATACAATCATATGAGTATCATCTGACCGCCTTTACACTTACATTGGTTATAAACAAACCCAAACAATAGAAGCGAAATGGAAAAAAAGGATGCCCCAGCAAACTTCCTTTTTTTAATGATCTAATCTTCTTGGAAAACAAATAAGTATGATAAGAGCCCCAGTATAAAAAAAGAAAATATTCCATCAAATTCATTCAAAATAAAAAAGTTTGTTCTGTTTTATAGTATATAGTAAGGGGCCCCTTCAAAAAAATGATTAATTCCCTCGCTAAGAGAGATGGGATCCTTGTTTGATCTTATTAATATCCTCTTTCCTTGATTAGTAATGGGACGTATATATCGTTCAGTGTGAATTTTGAATGATCTCGATTGTTTCAAATTCCAATTTGTAATTCATTGAGGTTGATCCCGAAGTTACGGAGCCAAAAATCTACTTGAAATCTGAAAAAAAAAGTAGAAAGAGTATGTTCAATTTCTTTTGTATCGTACAAATTCCATTTGTGTATGTGCTCCCGGGAAACATATAGGACTCAGACTTATTGTTTGCACAGGGAGTCATCGAAAAAAAAAAGCCAGACCCGGTACGGTATTCCTTGGAATCCTGAATATGATGCTACCAATAATTGTACAAATCCACATATGTCTTTCTCCCATTCATCGGTACTAGTTGAAGAAATGGAAATTCCCATATTTGTTTGATGAGAAATGTGAAACGAAAAAACGAAAAAAAATCTATAATAATAGGATCCCCATTTGGAATGAAATTATGCTATTTGTACTCCTTTTCACAGAAAATGGAGAGATGAATTTATGTATTTTTTTATTGGATTTTGATCCGTCGGGACTGACGGGGCTCGAACCCGCAACTTCCGCCTTGACAGGGCGGTGCTCTGACCGATTGAACTACAATCCCAGGAAAATTAGGTGTACAGCCTAAACTGATTGATTCTTTTTTCTCATTGGATTTCATTCGAACCATTTGGTTTCGCCGTGTTGTAACAGAGACACGAATGCTGATGAGAAAAATCATTTGAATAAGAAAGAGATATCAAAATATATCTCTGATTATGGATGCAGTAAACTCATAGTGGGCAAATTCATGAATTGAATCAAATGGGCCCTTTTTTTAACTAAGCGGTAGAGTCACGCTCTTTAAACGCCCTAAGAAATAGGCGTAAGTCATCGGTTCTAATCCGATAAAGGTGCTCTATTTTCCACGAAACTCCTGTCTTAGTCTTGATTTTTCAGCGGAGGATATAGATATGAAAAAAAAAGGTAACCGCCTGGCGAGTCGTTTTTTTATTAGTTTTTAAGCGGAATATTCATTATGATGAGTTGTAGTCGATTAGGAGAACAGCTATGTCACTACAGGGTTTACTCTTCCTCATGTTTCATTATTCATATTTGATGTCCTGGGACATAGATATTCGAGATATTCATTATGAATCGCCAAAGTCTTCCTACTTCTCCATTGTTCCAATCAGATCCGAAAAATGAGAAAGAAATCCGGACCAGAATTGAATCATGACTATATAAGCTATTCTGATATTAAGATTCGATATAGATGAAATCGTGGAAGCGGACCTTTGATTTCCTTGGACCATGTAAGAATTCGTCGTCCGATTTCATCTTCTTGTTCCTGGATGCTCCATAGGAATCCATCGCTATTCCTTTTCTTCCACCGAGAAAGGAGAGCTTGATCAGGATCACGAGAGTTCTCTTTTTTTTTTTAATTCATTTTGATTTTCGTTATGGTAATGCAATGCACGAGGTCTCGAAAATCAATCAGGTTGTTTCTGATGATAAAAAGAGCTTTTTTTTTATGTGAAATTGATGAAAACCCGATATTTAAAGGTCGGTAATGTTAGAAGACGACTGTCGGTATCTGATGGTAAGATACCTACGGTCGGTATATCTTTGAAAGCGAAGACGGAGAGAATAAACGGACTCTTCGAGGGCTACTTAAGGCACTTTAGTGGAAACCTGTAGGACTGGAGCTGTTGGATGTTGCTCAGTGCTGCTATAACTTAACAACCAAAAAGCTCTGCGTCGAACTTCAGCCCCTTCGAGTTGGCCACGAGGCAACAGCCTCTGACGCCCCACACCATTGCGGCTGGAGGGGTCTTGCCCATCAGCCTACTTTGCCAAGAGGTGGGGCAGGAGCGCAACGACCTAGCCCAAACCCACTTAGATGAAGCTGCAAGGCGTATGAAGGGAGCGACGACCCTTCTTGAAGATCACTCCAAAAGATCAACCTAACCTAGCCCAACCTACTTAAACAACCTAAAGGCTTGGCCCGGTCTGAAGGAAGAAGAAAGTCGACCTTGTAGAGAAGCGGATAGGAGAGGTAGCCTATAGACTCAAGCGATCCGCTCGGTGAAAACTCACCCCGTATTCTATGTGGTGAGTCAGTTGACTTCGATTAGACCAGACCGACCCTGAGAGGAACGTGCCCACGAGGGCACCGCCAGATGTTGTAGATGAACTTCCCCAAGAAGAAGTTGAGTATATCATAGCTGACCGCACCATGGGCGGGACGGGACCATACACCCACTACACGAGTAGAATACTACTTAGTCAAGTAGAAGGGCCAACCTGAGAGCGAGGCAAGCTGGGAACGGGCTGAAACTGACGATTCGAAGACAAAGTCAGAGACGTCCAGTAGTCTCTTACTTTTCGAAAAAAAAAAATGTTTTTTTTTGCTTAATCCGCACTAAAGATCAAGGAGTACAAGTGTACTCCGGCTAATAAGGGAAAGGTTTTTTTTCTAATCCAAGTTTGACTCTGATTAGATCCTTAGCGCAAGCGCTAAGTAAGCAAGCTACCTTATGTAATGTAAAAAAAAACCGAGGAAAATAACGTCAAGTAGAAACGAACAAGGTCTTACGGCACGATCACTATATCTCTTTTCTTTTTCTTTATCTCTCCTCTATAGAAAGAGGGGAGCGTGGTATACCTTATCGTTTGGTCAACGAGACGTACGTAAGCCGACCATGTATATGTTCTTTGGAGCTCGAACCCATAAATAGAATGAAATGAAATAATGGTGAGCCTAGGGCGACGAACATGGTTCAAGGGTGTCTATACAAAGCCCTTCTCTTCTTCACTCAAAGAGGCAATGCACTCTTTTATTTTCATGGTACTTTCTTGATAAAGAATGCATTTTTTGGTTAGAAGTTAGACGGACTAACTAAAAGGAAATGCCACGCTCCGCGTGTCACGAGATATGGGGCGTTCTAATCGAAGGGTCATACTTCTCGGCCCTATTACGGTAAGGCCAATGCACCAGCCTGCCTGCCGGTGTGGTGGCGAACACGCTGTGCTGTAAGCTAAGCTGTTCACCTTGTGGACGGAGGAGATATATCAAGTGTGCCGTGCTTGATTCATAAGATTCTATAGTAGCACTAGTATATTATTTTATTTCACTTAGCCTGCCTCTCCCATGACTTTCCGGACCAACCAACCCGGATCTGCCCTCGAAAGTCTCTCTGCATTTTGGGAGCTGAGCATGCAAAATAGAGCAATGGATCTTCGGCCGAATTCTATTTTGAATGGCACGACTCTTTCGATTTTTGTGCTGGCATTTGAGTTGTCTCTCCTCCTCTTTCAATCGACACACTCGACACAGATAGGCTCCGGTGGCCCCGGCTTCTGCCTCTATCAGGCGGCGGCTGCCCCACCTCCACAGCCACAGCATGGAGGAGCAGCTCCTTAATCCGCACTACAACCAATCCACATTTTCCCCAGATCGATATATGATGCTAAACCGAAACCGAGCTCGATCGAGAGGGCTGCCCCTTTGTTGGCTCTTCGAGACAAAAGCACTCATAGGAATGGTGCTAATTCCCATGTTCTTTCGAGTCTCGTTTGGTTTCGAGAGCCTCCCCCTCCCCGTCCCTTACTCGTCTTTTGACAGCCGTCATCCTGGATTTTTTTTCCGTATGCCGGGGAAAGTGTCTCACCTTTCTACATTCATTCTTAGACAAATTTCCTCGGGTCTCTATAAAACAGAATGAAAAGCCGGGGTAGAAGCACAAAAGGAGAGAGGAAAAGTCGAAAGGGGGGAAGAAGTCTAGTGCTAGTTCTTAGTGAAACTTCTTTATCTAACTCTCATTTTTGAGTGGTAAACTCTGAAAAGAAAGATGGAAAGAGGGGAGTTGGCTGATAAAGATGGACAGTCACGATTGCGTAATATCAATTTATCGGCCTCGTCATCGAAAGCGGCTTCCAATTGCTCGGAAATTCTAAGCTATATGGGGGG